TAGAAATAATTATCTAGAAAAAAAAATACATGTTTAAATAGATATCCAAACAATCTATAGAAATTTCTAATAAATTAGATGAAATTTCAAAGAATCTATGATTCAGTATATTTTCATAAAATGAAAAAATTCGAATCGTTTCATTCGCGAGGAGCCGGATGAGAAGAAACTCTCATGTCCGGTTCTGTAATAGAGATGGAATTGAGAAAGAACCATCAACTATAACCCCAAAAGAACCAGATTTCGTAAACAACACAGAGGAAGAATGAAAGGAATATCTTATCGAGGTAATCGTATTTGTTTCGGTAAATATGCTCTTCAGGCACTTGAACCCGCTTGGATCACATCTAGACAAATAGAAGCAGGGCGACGAGCAATGACAAGAAATGTGCGCCGAGGTGGAAAAATATGGGTACGTATATTTCCAGACAAACCCGTTACGGTAAGACCCACGGAAACACGTATGGGTTCGGGTAAAGGATCTCCCGAATATTGGGTAGCTGTCGTTAAACCAGGTAGAATACTTTATGAAATGGGAGGAGTCGCAGAAAATATAGCCAGAAAGGCTATTTCAATAGCGGCGTCCAAAATGCCTATACGAACTCAATTTATTATTTCGGGATAGGGACGTAGAACCAAAGGAAAGAAGTCTTGGGGATAAAAAAACAATTGCAGGTTTCTTTTTGACAAACAATATTTCTTTTTTTTTTTTACTTCACCCTTTGCATTACTATTGAAAGACCAGATTTAAAAATGATATGATTCAACCTCAAAGCCATTTGAATGTAGCGGATAACAGCGGGGCCCGAGAATTAATGTGTATTAGAATCATAGGAACTAGTAATCGCCGATATGCTCATATCGGTGACATTATTGTTGCTGTGATCAAGGAAGCATTACCAAACACACCTCTCGAAAGATCAGAAGTGATAAGAGCTGTAATTGTACGTACTTGTAAAGAACTTAAACGTGACAACGGTATGATAATACGATATGATGATAATGCTGCAGTTGTGATTGATCAAGAAGGAAATCCAAAAGGAACTCGAGTTTTTGGTGCGATTGCCCGAGAATTGAGACAGTTAAATTTCACTAAAATAGTTTCATTAGCACCTGAGGTATTATAAGATGAGATCATACGTAATAGAGTTATATTATACATAGTATTTGGATGAAATAGATTAATTAGTAGATTAGGTTGTATCTGACGCATATCCCTTTATTTAATAAATAAAAAATAGCATGTTGATTATATCAAAAATGGTAGGCAACCCCAATTTTAGTTTATCATGGGTAGGGACACTATTACTGACATAATAACCTCTATACGAAATGCTGACATGAATAGAAAGGGGACGATTCAAATAGCATCCACTAACATCACGGAAAACATTGTTAAAATCCTTTTAAGAGAGGGTTTTATCAAAAACGTGAGGAAGCATCAGGAAAACAACAAATATTTTTTGGTCTTAACCCTACGACATAGAAGGAATAGGAAAGGACCCCATAGAACTATTTTAAATTTAAAACGTATCAGTAGGCCTGGCCTACGAATCTATTCGAACTATCAACGAATTCCTAGAATTTTAGGCGGGATGGGGATTGTAATTCTTTCTACTTCTCGAGGTATAATGACAGACCGAGAGGCTCGACTAGAAGGAATCGGCGGAGAAATTTTGTGTTATATATGGTAATCTTTCTGATATACGAATTGGATCCGGAATTTCCTATTTGTCAAAAGAAAAAAGGGTGGCTTAATTGATATCATTCCTACTACATTAGATGATACTTCTAGGACTTTTACCTAGAATGAAAGAACAAAAAAAATGGATTCATGAAGGTTTAATTAATGAATCACTTCTCCTTCTCAATGGTATGTATGCTCGGGGTTTTTCGATAATGAAGATCAAATTCTAGATTATGTTCCAGGAAGGATCCGACGGAGTTTTATACGGGGGGAGAGGGGCAAAATTGAAGTAAGTCATTATGATTCAACCAGAGGGTGTCTAATTTATAGATGCCCCACAACAAGGATTCGAATGATTAGGTTGTTTTTTTCAACTTCAGCATTCCCTGAATGAGGATACAATTTTAGGTTCAACATTTCAAGAAACTTATTTTCTTCCAATAAATAGAGTCAGAATTAAGTTAAGGAACGACAACTATGAAAATAAGGGCCTCCGTTCGTAAAATTTGTGAAAAATGCCGACTGATCCGTAGGAGGGGACGAATTATAGTAATTTGTTCTAATACGAGACATAAACAAAGACAAGGATAATCTTTTGAAAATGGGATCTCTAACGTAAAGGACCCAATGAAAAAAAAATAGGATCTGTTTTGACATGAAATGGATATATCCATATATCTCGAATTTCTATTTATGAGATGATAAAGTATGGCAAAATCGATACCAAGAACTGGTTCACGTAGAAATGTCCGTAGTGGTTCACGTAAAAGTACACGTAGAATACCAAAGGGAGTTATTCATGTTCAAGCAAGT